TGTTCGAATACTTTCATTTATTTCAAGTAATTGATTGGTCGTACAAAAAATATACTATTACTATACTATAATAAAAATAGATTGATTATAGTAGATAGTATTTGATGAAAGAAACAGAACATAGTTGGATCTAATGTAACAATATTTGCAATGCAACCATTGTTACATTAGATCCAAAACAAGGGTTCTTTCTTGTTCTTGTCCGAACTACAAGATGGAACTTCTTGATATGGAAAAACAGAATATAGAATAGAACCTAAAAGGATAAGGAAAGTTGTTTTTCTTCGAATCGAGTTGGACTCGAAATAAAAAATAAAAATAAAGGTTTTTCGATAAACCCCCGATCCTTTTTTTCTTCTGATTTGAGATATTATGGACAATTACCCAACCTATTACTGAATTCAATGGTTTAAAGTAAGTATAAAATTAAAAAATGGAAAATTCAGTACGAGAAATGAGAAAAATTGAAGTTATTTTCAAATCTAATTCTTTTATTCCAGAATTACTTAAATAGAATTTTCTTTTTGAATGAAATTAGACGACACGGAATAATTATTATTACTTTTACTTTATGAAATTACTTTATTAAATTGCACAATGAATCTATTCATTCACAGGATTGGTCGATGTTACAGCGTATAAATCCATTTTTTTCTACTTATGTAATTTGTAATTCTACTTTTTTTTAGTGCTATCTATAATGACTGATGAATCAAGAACTTTCACTTAGAACTAAACTAATTCTGTCAATTGATTTTTTCTTACCGTCGTATCTGAAAAAATGGAAACTTAGGTAAGTGTTTTATCAACATATGTATCAAAAAAAGATATCTAATTTAGCTCTTTCATGCTTACTATAACGAGTTATTTCGGTTTTCTATTGGCTGCTTCAACTATAACCCCAGCTCTATTGATTGGTTTGAACAAGATACGACTTATTTGAAATGAATTGAATGAACAAATTCATAAAAATCTCTCCTTCAGGTATTCTACGGTCCTTTCCCGTGTCAATTGTTAATTCTTGGTCATTGAGATTCATGGATTTTTCAGATTAATATTTAGGGATAGATCTTACCTTTCTTTTTATCTCCTCAAACAAATCGAAATGATTGAAGTTCTTCTATTTGGAATCGTCTTAGGTCTAATTCCTATTACTTTAGCAGGATTATTTGTAACTGCATATTTACAATACAGACGCGGTGATCAGTTGGACCTTTGATTGAATAACATTTTTTTTGATTGACCTCCTGCAAGGAGGTCAATCAAAAAAAATGTTATTCAACTGTGTTTTGTTAAGTTTTTTTTATTGTGATTCGAAATAACATAAACGGAATCACGCTCTGTAGGATTTGAACCTACGACATCGGGTTTTGGAGACCCGCGTTCTACCGAACTGAACTAAGAGCGCTTTTTTATGACAGGAGATACGATTGTATTGTAAAGAAAAGGATTTTCTCATTTTTGTACCCCCAATGCGTCTTGTATACATTGGTATGCAAAAATGAAAGATTATGTCCAATTTTATTTAATTGATCTCACTCAGATCCCAGTCAATTAATCCCTCGTTACCGTCCATAGGAGAAGTAATAGGTAGGGATGACAGGATTTGAACCCGTGACATTTTGTACCCAAAACAAACGCGCTACCAAGCTGCGCTACATCCCTTTAAAAAAAATTTTGTACAGTGTCATTGTACAAAATCCATGTCTTGTTTTCCACATCATTTTTTTTTCCTCGATCCATATACAATTTTCTTATCATTTCTTCTTTTTGGTTTCATATAATAAAAGAATTATATACATCTGAAACCTAACGTATAAAAAAGATGACTATTTTGCTTAGGAAGAAGAGGGTCTCTTTTTTAGGGGCAGGGGTAGGAAAATCTTATCTACTGTTCATTGTACATATCCATTTTTGTTAGGAATTCCGTACAAAAAAATATAAACCAAAAAAATACAAATGATCTTGAACTACAGCATCTGACCATATATGTATTACAATAAAAATAAAGAAGGAGGATTTTCAATGCGAGATATAAAAACATATCTTTCCACAGCGCCTGTGCTAACTACTCTATGGTTTGGGTCTTTAGCGGGTCTATTGATAGAAATTAATCGTTTATTCCCAGATGCTTTGTCATTCCCTTTTTTTTCAGTTCTTTAGGATAGGAAGGAAAGAAAAAGTATATTGAACCTCAGCAAATATCCGGTGGATCTAAGATCCCGTTTTGGAGAACAGAAATAGAAAGGGGGTCCAGTCTAGGGTAAAAAAAAGCTCCATGAAATCATAGCATAAAAAAAAAAGGTACTGAAATGAAATACTGGGATTAGGATAGGAATAATTGATAGTTAGAAAAAAATTGTATTACTTACATTATTACTATATAGAATAATATTCTATTAATTATAATTACAACAAAATATTTAGATCTAATTAGTAACTTCTATTGATATTGATTTTTTTCTTTTTTGTTCTTTTCGTCTTCTTAGGTTCGGGTCGAAAACAAAAGAGTTAAGTTGATCAAAAAAAAATGCAAAGGGGGTTTATGGCTAAAGGTAAAGATATCCGAGTTAGAGTTATTTTGGAATGTACCAGTTGTGTCCAAAATGGTGTCAATAAGGAAAAGGAATCGCCAGGCATTTCTAGATATATTACTCAAAAGAATCGGCACAATACATCCAGTCGATTAGATTTGAGAAAATTTTGTCGATATTGTCACAAGCATACGATTCATGGGGAAATAAAGAAATAAATCGAACGTGTGTTTGATCTTTTAAAGGGGCAGGAAAAGGAAGAACTTAACATAAACATATATATAATATCAAAATATATAATATACAAAAAACCTATTTCGGTCGGATCTGAAATGAATAAAGAAATAGAATTTTAGAGATAAGGAATAAACCATGGATAAATCCAAGCAACCATTTCGTAAATCCAAGCGATCTTTTCGTAGGCGTTTTCCCCCAATGGAATCGGGGGATCGAATTGATTATAGAAACATGAGTTTAATTAGTCGATTTATTAGTGAACAAGGAAAAATATTATCTAGACGGGTGAATAGATTGACCTTGAAACAACAACGATTAATTACTATTGCTATAAAACAAGCTCGTATTTTATCTTTGTTACCTTTTCTTAATAACGAAAAACAGTTTGAGAGAGCCGAGTCAATCCCTAGAACTACCGGTCCTAGAACCAGAAATAAATAGATATATTCTTCCATTCATTCAAAACTTCAATCGGAATTCAAGCTCAGATTGATGTTTTGTTCGAAAAGCCTCAAATCCGGATTTGATTGTTGTGTTATAAGAAACAATAAATCTTTTTTGAAAGATGTTCGTTCATTTCTACTACTTATCTTATCTTTATTTTTTTATTCTATCTTCCCGGAGTCCATTCTCCGGGGAATGCAATTCTGTTTCAATCATTCCTATATATGACTTTAGAGTGTTTTTTATTTCATAATTTTATTGGAAATCATGTAAAGACAATTCTTATTTGATATAGCTATTTGCGCAAGTATTTTACGATTAAGAAGTAATTGCTTCTTGTACAGATTGTGTATTAATCTACTATAACTATAGAATACCCCTTTCTCACGAGCCGCTGCATTTATCCGAGCGATCCACAAACGACGAAAGTCCCTCTTTTGCCTGCCCCTATCTCGATGAGAGGAAACCAAAGCTCTCATTTTCTGTTGAGTAATGGTTCGAGTAAGTCTTGAATGTGCCCCTATAAAGGTTGATGCAAATAAACGAATTTTTATTCGACGTCTCCGAGCTATATATCCTCGTCTAACTCTGGTCATTGAATCAAATTAAACTTTAATGAATGAATAACTAATTGATTTCTCTTCTTTCAGTCATCCTTTTATCCCCCCGTTGATTAATAACAAAACGGATTATTCCGATATATAAAATATAAATTCCAATGGCTTTTGCTACTATGACCTTCCCAACCACGATTTTGAATCCTTCCAGGTAAAATACCTATAAATAAGAAATTCTAACGATATTAAATAAATAAAAGCAAAAAATAGTGGGTTCCATCGTTTCTATGGTTATTTCATAAACGGTGAGGTCCTCTCTATACACCGGAGCCTCCTCTTTCATTTAATCAAATGTTATTGTAAACTTGTATAGTTCATTCTCTTTGGCTCTACCAATCAATTATACAGTAATAGATCTTTTCACAAAACAAAAAAGGCTATCCATACAGTGACGGCATTTAATTATGAAAGTTGGCTAGGTAGCTGACCTTGTTAGTCCGTTCTTTCAAGAAAGAGAACATAACCTCTTTGCTTCTTGTAGTACTATTTCCTCCGCTTAATGAATAACTATTTGCTACCAATGGGGAATTGCTTTTCATCTCAAATTGAGGTGATTGGATTTGCACCAACGGAAACCATAAATTTCATACACAAAAAATATAGGTATATGATAGATCTTCATTTTTAGATAGTAAAAATGGCTTTTTCTACTCTATCTATCCTATTGGTGATTGGTACTGGAAAAATTGTTTCGTTTGTTCGAACTCATGATCTAAACGAGTCGCACATACACCCTAGTACATGTTCCCCGACGCTGAGGACATCCTCGAAGTGCGGGGGATTTCGTGATTTTTCTTATTGGCTGTCTTGTGTTTCTAATAAGTTGTTTAATTGTCGGCATATCATACATATATATAATAAAATAGGTTGGTTTAGATCGATCTTAACCTGATGATTGATGATTATGAATTATTTCCATTCAATATCAAATCACGAAAAATTCGAATTATGATTTGAAACGGAATCATGTATTTACACGAAATCTCCAGTATTTTCATTTTAGACCGCTACAAGATCAACAATACCATGAGCTTGGGCTTCTGTTGCTGACATAAAAACATCCCTTTCCATGTCTTCGGATATAACCCAGAAAGGGTTGCCCGTTCTTTGTACATAAACCTTTGTGAGGGTTTCGCGAAGTTTCAGTAGTTCTTCCGCTTCCAGGATAAATTCCCCCGCTTGCGCCTCATAAAAAGAACTAGCAGGTTGGTGAATCATGACCCTGATAATATTGATATAACATCTAATATTGATATAACATCATGCATGAACGGTTCTTCTATCTTGCAGGATTAGGCTAAAGTAATGGAAAAAAAATAAGAAGAAAAAAAAACAAATAGAATGGAACAGCCGTACAGGCATCTTTTGTGCATTGCATACGGCTCTGTAATGCCATTTCTTCCTCACTTCTCTTCAATTTGGATTCTCTCGAAGAAAAAAAAGGAATCCATCCGATCCAGATCGTTGAATGATCCATTTACCACCCTTCCTTTCGTATTGTAGGAGTCAAAAAATACTATGATGGTTCTGTTGCTTTCTATATTTATCTCCTCTGTGATTTAGTAATCCCAAAGTTTCTTTTTTTTTTCATTTTCGTACTCTTTCTTTCGTAACGTAAATATCATAAAGAGACTTCTGGTGTGGAAGAAAAATGGTTTGTGATGCTGAAATGTACTCCTGACACATAAGATCAAATTGGAATAACCTTTGTGTTTCATACTACTATCTCGATACAAAATCTCATGTTAGGAAAAATAATACTAGTTTCTTTATATCGAACTCGAAGTGCCATGCTATTATTATATATTTTTCATATTATTCACATTCGATATGGCGAAGGCATAGTCTTCTTCTTTTTTTTTCAAATAAAAACTCGTTAGCGCTAAGCATGAGGGAATGCTATACGTTTGGTAATTTCTCCTCCGACCAGAATGAAAGATCCCATTGAAGCGGCTAATCCCATGCAAATTGTATGCACATCGGGCGAAACAAATTGCATAGTATCATAAATGGCTATTCCTGGTATTACCCATCCGCCGGGGGAGTTTATAAACAAATAAAGATCCCTAGTATCATCTTCTATACTGAGATATACCATGAGACCAACAAGTTGATTTGAGATCTCACTATCAACTTCTTGGCCTAAAAAAAGTAATCTTTCTCGATAAAGTCGGTTGATTAGGACAAAATTGTATCCCTTTTGAACCGTACGCGCATCTTTGGATGTATACAGTTCAAAAAAATTGTGAAAAAAGAATCAATGTGTCGATTCCAATCCTATCTCTTTTTTTTAACAGATTTCCGTTTTTCTAATGAAAATAAACGGGTTTTTTCTTCTATTTTTCAAAAAAAAAAACATAAGTTTTGGTTCCCAAAAGAATTTACTGAACTTCATTTTTTTTTTTTCATTGATGTATTGTTTCGTCGAGATTCAAATCACGATGCCGTTTTCTTGTTCCTGAATGGGTCCTTTCCATTTTTTTAGGTTCATGTTCTACTCCGGGGAAAGATCTATCCGAATTCTGTTTGCATATATAGGACAAAGAATCTCAGTACCATTTCTTTTTGCTACGGCTTTTTAAAATTCGTTTTATGCTTCTCCCAAACTATTCGATGTATTCATCATATTGGTTGGCATGTCAGTTTGAGATCACCCCTATAATTTAATTAAATATAAATATTAAGAATCGTCTATGCTACAAGCGGTAATTGTACATATATTACTATTACCAATTTGTTTGGTATTTTCTGAACAGAGCTTGGATATTTGATTTTATTAGTCTAAGTCAACCATAAATTCTTCTAATTGATATTCTAATTGATAATATTGATCCTCAATAGAAATTGATCCAATTTCACTTCACGTTCCGAATGATTGAAGAACCAATCAATACAATATTTCTTGGGCGAAACTAAAGATATCTCGATCGGGGGAGAAAACGGGTAAATCCCATATGACCCAATATGTATGACAAGTCGCACTATACGTCAACCCAAACTGCATCTTCCTCCCCAGGACTCCGAAAAGGTACTTTTGGAACACCAATGGGCATTAAATTAAAGAAAAAATGAAGTACTGTACTATACACTTTAATATGGAAACGTAAGAATGAGTTTATTGTTTTCATCATTTTTTTCTGTTTATTTTACTAGTTTATACATAAATGGGAAGGTTTTTAGAGAAAGAGAGAATGAATAAATACAAATTTTAATGAAAGGATCGATCGTTCTAATAATAAACAAGTATCCATCCATTCGTTCCCACGCAATGGGACCGATGCTCCCATTGCGTATTGGTACTTATCGGGTATAGAATAGATCTGCTTCTCTTTGTTCTTACGAACAGAATTTCTCCGTTATTTTTAACGGAATAGAATAAATAGTAACCTTTTCTCATACAGAATCCACTCAAAAGTACATAGTATATTCCAATGCGATAAAGTTACATAGTGTCTATTTTTCTTTGATAAAGGGGTATTTATGGGTTTGCCTTGGTATCGTGTTCATACTGTCGTATTGAATGATCCCGGTCGATTGCTTTCTGTCCATATAATGCATACGGCTCTAGTTTCTGGTTGGGCAGGTTCTATGGCTCTATACGAATTAGCGGTTTTTGATCCCTCTGACCCCGTTCTTGATCCAATGTGGAGACAAGGTATGTTCGTTATACCCTTCATGACTCGTTTAGGAATAACCAATTCGTGGGGTGGTTGGAGTATTTCAGGAGGAACTGTAACGAATTCAGGTATTTGGAGTTATGAAGGCGTAGCAGGTGCACATATTGTGTTTTCTGGCTTGTGCTTTTTGGCGGCCATATGGCATTGGGTGTATTGGGACCTAGAAATATTCTGTGATGAACGTACGGGAAAACCCTCTTTGGATTTGCCCAAGATCTTTGGAATTCATTTATTTCTCTCAGGAGTGGCTTGCTTTGGCTTTGGCGCATTTCATGTAACAGGTTTATATGGTCCTGGAATATGGGTATCCGATCCTTATGGACTAACTGGAAAAGTACAATCTGTAAGTCCAGCGTGGGGCGCGGAAGGTTTTGATCCTTTTATTCCGGGAGGAATCGCTTCTCATCATATTGCAGCGGGTACACTGGGCATATTAGCGGGCCTATTCCATCTTAGTGTCCGTCCGCCTCAACGTCTATACAAAGGATTACGTATGGGCAATATTGAAACTGTACTTTCTAGTAGTATCGCTGCTGTTTTTTTTGCAGCTTTTGTTGTTGCTGGAACTATGTGGTATGGTTCAGCAACTACTCCAATCGAGTTATTTGGTCCCACTCGTTATCAGTGGGATCAGGGATACTTCCAGCAAGAAATATATCGAAGAGTTGGTGCCGGACTAGCCGAAAATCTGAGTTTATCGGAAGCTTGGTCTAAAATTCCCGAAAAATTAGCTTTTTATGATTACATTGGTAATAATCCGGCAAAAGGGGGATTATTCAGAGCGGGCTCAATGGACAGTGGGGATGGAATAGCTGTTGGATGGTTAGGTCACCCCGTCTTTAGAGATAAAGAAGGGCGCGAGCTTTTTGTACGTCGTATGCCTACTTTTTTTGAAACATTCCCAGTAGTTTTGGTAGATGGAGACGGAATTGTGAGGGCGGATGTTCCTTTTCGAAGAGCAGAATCAAAGTATAGTGTTGAACAAGTAGGTGTAACTGTTGAGTTCTATGGTGGCGAACTCAATGGAGTCAGTTATAGTGATCCTGCTACTGTGAAAAAATATGCTAGACGTGCACAATTAGGGGAAATTTTTGAATTAGACCGGGCTACTTTGAAATCCGATGGTGTTTTTCGTAGTAGTCCAAGGGGTTGGTTCACTTTTGGGCATACTTCGTTTGCTTTGCTCTTCTTTTTCGGACACATTTGGCATGGCGCTAGAACCTTGTTCAGAGATGTTTTTGCTGGTATTGATCCAGATTTGGATGCTCAAGTGGAATTTGGAGCATTCCAAAAACTTGGAGACCCAACTACAAGGAGACAAGTAGTTTGATACAAGATTGCTCTGGTATCTTTCGCCTCTATTTTTTTTTTGAATAGGGTACTCGAGAAATATTGACTTGAATCACCTTCTTTTCTTTGATTCTTTCCCTTTTTTATATGGTATGATAAACAACCCCACTCAAACGAATAGGTGTGAAAGCTATAATTGTAAACCACGATCGAATCTATGGAAGCATTGGTTTATACCTTCCTTTTAGTCTCGACTTTAGGGATAATTTTTTTCGCTATCTTTTTTCGAGAACCACCTAAGGTTCCGACTAAAAAATGAAATGATTTTTCATTATATCAACTGAAGTAATGAGCCTCCCATATCGGGCGGCTCATTACTTCAACTAGTCTAGTCCCCGTGTTCTTCGAATGGATCTCTTAATTGTTGAGAGGGTTGCCCAAAAGCAGTATATAAGGCGTACCCCGTAAAGCTTACAAGTAAACCAGATATGAAGATGGCGACTAGGGTTGCTGTTTCCATTTTTAGAGAATTTCAAGATCATAATGGATCCACGATAAGATAGTTTATTTACAACGGAATGGTATACAAAGTCAACAGATCTCAACCAATGATTAAATAGGATTTATGGCTACACAAACCGTTGAGGGTAGTTCTAGATCTAGGCCAAGACAAACTGCCGTAGGGAATTTATTGAAACCATTGAATTCGGAATATGGTAAAGTAGCTCCGGGCTGGGGGACTACACCACTTATGGGAGTCGCAATGGCTCTATTTGCGATATTCCTATCTATTATTTTGGAAATTTATAATTCTTCCGTTTTACTGGATGGAATTTCAATGAGTTAGGTTCATAAGAACTATGAAGCCTTAGTTTTTCAATAAAAAAAAATGATTTAAAACTCGGATTTATAGACCGTTCTGGTAGTTCGACTGTGGAATTTCTTTGTTTCGGTATTTCCGGAATATGAGTGTGTGACTTGTCATAATTGATCCTATTGATAATACAGAGAATGGTCCTGTCATCTCTATCAAGATGATTCTACCCCGTCGGATATTTATTTGAATATCTGGAACACGGAATAGATAGAATAGATCAAGAAAAGAAATATTTGAACTATGATTCATACCTACTATTTAGACCTCGTAACCGGACTAAAAAAAAAACAATTTCAGACAATTTCAGATAGGTATTTCCTATCC